AAAAAAAGATCTTTATCAATATACTGCTTCTTCTACACATTCATCTCTACCCCTAATGTAGAATAACTAATAGTTAGGACTCATAAAAAAATCGATAATCCGCTCATGAGAAAAGTCCTTCCCGCATCAAGCACTAATATCTTTTTAACGTATAATTAGATCGGGTAATCATTCAAATTAAGAACATAAGCTCGTTGCTTTTTATTTCTCTAGAATTGGAGCCCTAGAGCTCTATCCATTTATTCATTCGACCCGACTTGAAATTGATTTTGTTCCACATCAAGAATTCAAACAAGCTTTTCAGGTAAAAATATTCCCCGAATTCCCCGTTGATACGACATGCTGTTTTTTCCATTCATTCCTTTCAGGATCAGTCGTGGTCTTACAAACTCTACCGATAGTATGGACGAATCTGTTACTTCATACAAATGTGTAAAAGATGCTAGCCGCACTTAAAAGCCGAGTACTCTACCATTGAGTTAGCAACCCGAATAAAAAAAAGAATTAGTATGTGCAGATACAATCAGAATCAAAAACGAAATGGAATTGCACGACGTAATCAAATAAAATATCAAATGGAATCAAATAAAAAAAAATGGATATACCGTCTCTTGTATCTTATCTTATGTTATCCCTTCTTAGATTATCTATTTTTTTTTTTTGAATCAAAATTTTTATATCACACAAAAGTAACTTCTTGTATCACAGAAAATCCAATGAGCCCATCATGTGAATTGAATGAAGTAAAATAAAAAAAACCAAGTCTATGAAGCGGAGATAACTAGATCTATTTATCCACAATCGGATTATATTTGTTTGATCCACTGTTGTCAATATGAATGTGAATAGTGAAAAACGAATACAATGGAGAACACAAAAGAATAAAAAAAAAAAAAATAGAAATAACAATTTCAATTGAATATCTTTCTTTTTTTATTTATATTTCATTATTCAATTTAATTAGTCAATTGAAATATCTATTTATTAATATTTCATCTATAAATTATATATTTCTATTAATTGAAATAAATAGAAATAGGAAAATATATATATATAATATATATAAAATATATAATAATTAAAATGAAAAAAAGAGAAAATAAATAAAAAAAGAAAAAACTACGGAGTTGTGTTGGATTGGCACGATAGAGATAATGAACATAAATAGAAAAAAAAAGTGTAGGCGAAAGAATAAATTAAGGTAAGGAAGAAGTAAAGTAGAAAAAAATCTCGGGTTTATTCAATCAATAAATAAATATAAGTAGAATAAACAAGCGTAATCCCTTGTGTTTTTTTATTTGTTCATAGATTTCCAACAAAAACCAACCCATTGATGGTAATGTCAAAATTTTCTATTTCTAGTATAAAACCAATTATTTCATTTATTCACTTGATTGATCTTTAATAAATAAGTGTAGTAGAACAAGAGAGGGGGGAAATAATAGAGAAAAGGTTATCCAAAGCTATAGACAAGTCATCCACACCCTCTTTTTTTTTTTTATTTCATTAATTGCATTTTTCGGTTATTGATTCAGGTCAAATTCCGTAAAAACCGCAGCCCTCTTTGAAATATCATGAACAGTTCCTGTAGGTTGAGCACCTTTTTCAAGAAAATATAGAATTGCAGGAACATTTAAATAGGTTTGATTCTTTATCGGATCATAAAAACCCACTTTACGAAGATCTCTTCCCTCTCTTCGGGATCGAACATCAATTGCAACGATTCGATAAACGGCTCATTGGGATAGATGTAGATTAACAATACCCCCCCCAGAACCGTATAAGAAGTTTTCTCCTCGTACGGCTCGAGAAAATTGGAAGTTATGTATATGTATAGAATTCTAATTAATGTAAAATAGATCCATAGATTATCAAATCAATTAGACTATGATTTCATTTTTTTTTTATTCTTTTCCAAAAAAGAAATTAAAAAAAAAATTCTTATTTGTATCCTCATAACTCAAGTTGGGTAACTCTCACTCAAAGGAAAACCTTTAAGCATTTCATTTATTGAGCCGTCTATAACCCCCTTTTTGCCTGTCTCCTTTAGAATCTATTCTATTCTTCATTCTGATCTAGTTTAGTTATTGAGACAATTAACAAGTTTAGTTATTAAAACAATTAAAAAAGGTATTTCCTTGTTCCGGGATCCTTTATCTTTGCTTTGAATCATTGGGTTTAGACATTACTTCGGTGATCTTTAATCCTTTCAAAATGGCAGCAACATACCATTTTTTGTGATTTCTTTTTATCAAAGAACCATATGAATGATTGATTCTCGCGTGATACACTTTTGATCAAAAGAGTTTTCCTAATTCCAACAAATTTGATGTTTGAATTTGAAACTTGCTTGAATTGGATCCTTTCGATTTCTATATCGAAAATATACTTACGAAGTTGTTTCAACTTATTGATTGACACTAACCCTAGATCTCCGCCCCTGATAAATGAATTAATACTTTCTACTCGAGCTCCATCATGTAATATTTACATTAAAACTTCCCCAAAATGAAATGAGGGTTATAGTGGAACAGAACAAACGATGTCGAGCCAAGAGCATCTTCATTCCTATATATAAAAGAAAATGGTGGATGTAAGATAAGAATCCACAGTTGATCATGTCCTTCAAGTCGCACGTTGCTTTCTACCACATCGTTTTAAACGAAGTTTTACCATAACCTCTAGTTTCTTGGAACTGGTATGTAATTGATTCAATTATGGAATCATGAATAGTCATTGGTTTAGTTGGTACATAGTTATCTATACTGTTATGAATGGGTAGTTTCTTAAAAAGTATCAGCAAGAATTCCATTTTTTTTTTTAAACCCACATTTTCTTTTAGATATTGGATTTTCTTTTAGTATATTGGATGAATACAATTTTTTGTATGAATGCAATATTTATTTAATATGAAATGGAATATATATATTATTCTTTTTTTTTTTTATTTCTATAAATTTAGAAAAAATTACGAATAAATAAGAAATACGTTCTTTTTGAATCCGCATTTTCAAGTTTCTTGATAGGATGGATTCGCCAGTTTAACACTTCTTCAAGTACCAAGGATTCATAGGAAATCATTCAAAATAATTGATTGAAAGTTTTCTACCTCGATATTATTATTTGACTAAAGTTTTCCAATAAGGGAAGGGACATTTTATTATCTTTTATTATCATAAAAAAAACCTATTCGAATTAACCCATCAATGATTTAAAACAAATAGATAGATCAAAAACAAATCCAATTTTTTTTTACTCTAAATTATTTTAGCCTAAACCGGTCTTAAGAGACTTAATCCCATTGATTCAATTCAATTAGTACCAAAAACGCAAGCCCTTCGTATTTATAATTCCACATAAATCCACAGAAATAAAATAATCAAGTTGCACACACCATTTAAGGGATAGAGAATAAGAGAGGCTTTCACATTTCGATTTTGAATTAAAATGACATCATGGAAAATATATGAGACGTAAGGTTTTTTTATGAATAACGAATTTCAAATATGAATATGAAAGATATGGACATACGATGAAAAGCCCGTCCTACTTTTTTTTCATTAAAAAAGTCTTTTTTTTTTTATCTATGTTCCCATCTTTTACCTAGATAAAAAATGGATTCAATTCCATCTACGTCTTATGGTATTTAAACTCGATTCAATTTGTGAAAAAAATATGATTTAGAGACGAATCAAAAATAAGAAAAATAATGATAAGAAAGAAGAATCACATTCTATCTAATATTAGACTCTTAAACAGAAGGTTGTTCAAAAAAGGCAATCTTTTTTTGATATGATAATTTTGATATGATTATATCATATATAATATTATGGAATATTATGATATATAATATCATAATACTATGATATATATAATACGCATACTCTGGGACGGAAGGATTCGAACCTCCGAATAGCGGGACCAAAACCCGTTGCCTTACCACTTGGCCACGCCCCATTTCTATTCAAGACTAATAAACACTAATATTGTTATTGGTTGTTCGTCAATTCCAGTCCAAATATTGATAGAATCAATTAGATTGTTGCTAGGATTTTGATACGTGTAGATATCGAATGAAACTGAATTTATTGATCATTAGATATAATTCAATTAAGATATTGTATGAAAGTAGGATTTCTTCTATATCTATTTTGATTTGAGAATGGAAGGATTTTTGATTGGCTGAGTTCAAATCAAAGAAAAGAAAGGTTTTTTGACCTACCTTATGTTATTAATTTTTACCTTATCCCTTATATCAATAATAAGATATTAATAACTCAATCAACTCAAAAAAAAAATTATCTTCAAGAACAAAATGTTTGTTATGCTTAATATTTTAAGTTTAATCTGTATCTGTCTTAATTCTGTCCTTTATTCAAGTAGCTTTTTCTTAGCCAAATTACCCGAGGCCTACGCTTTTTTGAATCCAATAGTAGATATTATGCCAGTAATACCTGTGTTCTTTTTTTTATTAGCTTTTGTGTGGCAAGCTGCTGTAAGTTTTCGATGAGATTTTTCATACTGTCCTAGAAAAATTCATGATTTACTCGAAAAAAAAATTCTAACAATTTCTAATATAAGATCAGATAAGTCTTACATACAGTCTGAACCGTTAAGTTAAATATTGAAATTCTTGTATAGCTGTGCTAAATCTAGATCACTCTCATTTTCTTGTTATAACTTTTTTTTCCATTGAACGACCCTATTAGAGTCCCCCACAATATATAATTGTTGGTATAAAAGAAAATTTTCATTAATAAACAACTCAACTCTGATTTTCTGAAATTTTTTTTTTTTTCTAGAAATCACTTCATTTCTTGGTGTCAAAAAATAGGGTATGCAGTATAAAAATAGAGAATCTATTCTCTTTTTTTTTTTGAAAAAAAAAATGCTATTGGAGATTGTGTAATGCTTACTCTAAAACTATTTGTTTATACAGTAGTGATATTCTTTGTTTCTCTCTTCATTTTCGGATTCCTATCTAATGACCCGGGGCGTAATCCTGGACGTGAAGAATAAAAAATCAGATTTTTGTTTTCCTTGCTTGATTTGCAAATTTTTATCTATTCCACATCTTTCTTTAACTATATAAAAAAAAAAAAAATACCAAGTCATCGACAGAAACGGAAAGAGAGGGATTCGAACCCTCGGTACGAAAAACGCGTACAACGGATTAGCAATCCGACGCTTTAATCCACTCAGCCATCTCTCCCCCAATTGAAAAATGAAAAAGAATAATTACTATGATACATTAAGTAAGGCTTGAAAAAAGCCCTTCTTTATCTCTCTTTATTATTTTATTATATCTTTATTATTTATTATATAGATAGCTATATAAAGCTATATATAGATAATATATATCTAAAAACTTTTATCATAAATTCCAATTCCATTTAGATTTTAAATAAAGTAAGGGCTCAAAAGAGATATCTACAATCCAATATTTGAATATATAAATACCAATCTATTAAATGTTAATAAAAAAAATTTTGAATAAATTCAGAAAATCAAAAATAAAATGAAAATATATATATATTAAATAATAAATAAAATCAATAAAAGTACCTTGTTTATTTCGTCCGAAAAGTCCCTTTTTATTTCCACGGCCTGGCCTGGTCAGTACCTAGCCGGGCTTTTTTTTTTGTTCCAATGAATCGTAGAAAAAATGATTTATTTTATTTGAAAACTCAAAATTCTTTTGAAATAAAATAACAAAAATCGAAACAACAATCATATCATAAGAAGGATTATTTCGATTCCTATGATACAGAATCAAATGATATAGAATCAAAGTGCCATTTCTTATTATTCTTTCTTTATTTATTTACTTTTTTTTACTGGAATAAAAAAAAACTTATCATTTAATTAGTTAAATGAGTCCTCGTTTACTAATCTCATTAGTCTTCCTGATAAAAATATGTCAACGCTCTCATTTTCATGATTTTTTTTCTGATCCTATTTTTTTATTACTAGGACCTATTTTTGTGTTCGACAAAAGGTCGATTTATATGCAATAATAGCATTGTAGCGGGTATAGTTTAGTGGTAAAAGGGTGATTCGTTCTATTAACCCTTTAATAGTTAAAGGGTCTTTCGTTTGATTTATATTTCGATCAAAAACTTTATTTCTTAAAAGGATTTAATCCTTTTCCTATCGATGAAAAATTCGAGGAAAAATAGAAATTCTCGTGATTTGTATCCAAGAGTCCGTTATAAATTGAAAAAATTGGATCATGAAATTACGAAACATAATTTATTTTTGAATTGGATCCATACTTCCAATTGAACGAGTAAGGAATCCATGGATAAAGGTAGAAAGAACGGTCTATTTCTAATCGTAACTAAATCTTCAATTTGATATTTATATAAGGGAGATTGAAGCAAAACAAAATAGCTATTAAACAATGTCTTTGGTTTACTAGAGACATCGACAGATTATATTGTTTTAGCTCGTTGGAAACAAAAAAGACTTTTCCTAAGGATTATTTCAAATAGAAATAGGGAACGAAGTAACTAGAAAAGATTGTTAGAATCCTCTTTTCTTCTATAGGGATCATCTATAAAGCAGGTCCTTTTGAATGCATTCAGACAGAAAGGCTGACATAGATGTTATGGGTAGAATTTGTTTTTTTTTTCGTTTACATCTTTTTTTTCCATCTTCCATAAAGGAGCCGAATGAAATCAAAGTTTCACGTTCGGTTTTGAATTAGAGACGTTCAAAATGATGAATCAACGTCGACTATAACCCCTAGCCTTCCAAGCTAACGATGCGGGTTCGATTCCCGCTACCCGCTTATCTTATATATTTTATCTTCTATTTTTTTTTATTAAAATGATATCGTAATTTTATAGATTTATTATTTTTTGATTACTATATTTCGAAATTCATAATAGACAAATATTTTTGAATTGATTCATTTCAAATTCGAATATTTTCATTCTATTTTTGAATATAATAAATTATTATTATATAAAGTACTCTATATTATTTTATAAAATAAGATAATTGAATTAATATCGAATAAAATGAATCTAGAATTACTATAAATCATAATAAGATAAATTTTACAATTGAATTTACAATTCAATTAATGGAATGCATCATTGAATTGAATAAGCAATTTCCGGAATTCGTGCACATCTTTTTTTTTATGAACAAAAGATGTGCAAATAAGAAAAAAAAATAGGAGTGAAA